CTTTTTACGTACTTGATATCGATAAATCTGCGAATCTAGAAATTCATTTCGGCCAATTGAACCTTCTCGAACTGTTTCTTTTTAAGAACCAAAAAGATTTGTGCCAAAATAACAGATGCCAAGAAGAACAAAAGTCCTTGGACACGTAATGGATCTTGAAGTACTATTTCTGCATCTCCCTGACCAAATCCGCCTACATTAGGATTACTCGTTAATGGTTGATCAAATTTGATAGATTCGCCCTCGGAAACAAGAAGTTCTGGTCCGGGAGGGATAATATCAACCACTTGACGTCCCTCTGACGCATCCGTTATGGTTATCTCATACCCCCCTTTTTCTTTTCGTATGATTTTGCTTACTATACCTGCTGCTGTAGCATTATAAACTGTATTGTTACTCTTGTTGCCGTCGGGATAAATCTGACCCCTTCCCCTGTTCCCGCCTACGTATATAGGATATTTTAAGAAGTGAACATCCTTCTTAGTAGCAGGGTCCGGGGAAAGAATAGGGAAGGTTATTTCACTATATTTTTTACCAGGGACAGGGCCTACCACAAGAATATTTGTTTTATTGGGGCGATAGCTCTGAAAAGACAAATTGCCAATCTTTTCTTTCATCTCAGGAGAAATACGATCGGGAGGGGCTAATTCAAACCCCTCCGGTAAAATAAGAACAGCCCCGACGTTCAACCCCCCTTTTTTACCATTAGCAAGAACCTGTTTCAGTTGCATATCATAAGGAATTCGAACAACTGCTTCAAATACAGTATCAGGAAGTACCGCTTGTGGAACCTCAATTTCCACGGGCTTATTAGCTAAATGGCAATTGGCACATACAATACGCCCAGTCGCTTCTCGTGGATTTTCATAACCCTGCTGTGCAAAAATGGGATATGCACTTGAAATGGACGTCCGAGTTAAGATATATATCATGAGCGATACGGAAATAGATCGAGTAATCTGTTTCTTTAGCCAAGAAAAAGCATTTCTAGTTTGCATGGTCCAATCATTGATCGCGAAAATTTCTACAATAAATTGGGTAGGTCGCTAGTATAGTTCCCTAGCCACGATTCTGCTATTTGCTGGAATAATCTAGGATGAATCTTCCCGATGGTTAGAAATAGGAAGAGTAAATATGATTTTCAATACTTTGCTTATGTACAACTACAAAGTACCAAGCATTCTAATTGGATTAGATTAATATCAATGGATCCTTTATCATTCAGTTATTGAATCATAAATCAGTAAAATTGACGGAGACAGACTAGTTAAATAACGGAAAAGCCAATATTTAAAACATGTATCAAAAATTACTGGAAGGATGCAAACAAGAATAGTTATAGTTTGCTCATTCGCAACAACTCCAACCTCGTTATAGATAGAGCGTATAGCGAATTCCCAACCTGGGGGTGAATGATATCCGAGAAAAAACTCAGTTACTAGAAGAAGACACAAAGCTTTTGCTGTGTCACTTAAGTTATATAGGAATTCCTGAGCCCAAGAGTTAAGAATAACAAGTTTTTCCTTACCCAAAATTGAATACCCGCTTAGAATACCAAACCAGATGATATTTGTTGAGAAGTGCAAAATCGTATCCATACGATTCTCATTTTGTATCGTGATTAATTGGATCGTTTCTTTATGGATTCCTATCCCAAACTCTTCGAGATGTGTTTCCGAGTATTCCTTGATCATTTCGTCCAAGAAGAGGAGTTCCTCTAATTCTCTGAATTTTTCTAGAAGACTCTTTTCTTGAATATTATTCAAGACAATTTGGGATTGCCCAGTATTCCACCAATTAGTAACCCAAGATTCCAGACATTTATTAACTGAGAAAGAAATCCACCAGGGCAAAAATACTATAGATGCAAGATAGAAAAGAGGAGTGAATGCTTTCTTTTTTGCCATTTTTTCGTCTGTAAATTGTTAATCAACCCATTCGTACACTCTATGCGATCGAATACTTCTTACACACATGAGTTTTATACAAGGTATCGAACTTATGAATCTATTTTCTTTGTGATTTTGTGGTTAGTCTTTGAATCTAGAAAGAATACAGAAATAGGCTAAGAATTCACTTCGAATGAAGAAATTTAGAATATTGTTTCCTGATATCTCAATTGGTCAAATTAAAAATAAAGTGTATCCTTTCGATGAATGATCGAAAGAACCACTTTAAGTAATGAATATTATTCAGATTTTGAGACGAAAGAACTCCTTTGCTATCAAAATATCCAATATTTCGAAAAAATTTCACTGATTACCCATAGTCAGGAATAGAATAATTGAGGGAAAGATATTAGGATGATCAAAAAAAAATGACTGGCAAAGGATAAATTGGCTAGTTCTCAGTATTTAATTAAGAAATCCAATTGTTGGTCATTAAAGAATACAAAAGAAAGAATTTCAAATTTACAAGATACGATCTATCTGGATCTAAAGTGTCAATTCCAACAAATATTGAACTAAAAAAAATTCTTGCTTTCGAAATGGTTTGCCGTCTGAGATGAATCTATTATTTCGATTTGTTATTTGTTATTGAATTGCGTGCGCATAAAGACCATAAAACGCATAAAGACCATAAAAAGAGTTTCGTTTTATGGTTCTTTCATATACGTTTTCTTTAATTGAATGAACGTTCTGATTCTCAATTTATCAAAATACTTCAATTGGTACACGCAAGAAATAGGCTAATTCAGCAGCCTTTTGTTCAATTTCTCGTGGAGTCAAATTCTCATCAGTACGGGTCAAGGGAATGGACCCCTGGCCTCGGATGTCCATATAAAGAACACGACGAGCATAAATACCCTCTTTAACTTCTATTCTAACGGACTGAATATCTTTTATAAGGAATCGGAGGGATATGCGACGATTTTTTCCCGGAAATCCCCAACGAAAAATACAGACTATTCCTTCCTTTCTATCGAATCGATCATAACCACTACCTACATTCCAGGAAATTGTGCACCACAAATAAGAGCTAATAAAGAGACCCGCAATTCCGTAGAAAGACATCACGATTCCTTGTGGAAAAAAAATGATTTGCTGAGGCGGAAAAAAAGATAGCAAATTTCTACCAAGATAACTGGAAGTTCCAACTAATAAGAAGCCTAATGAACCTAAAAAAAGGATCAAGGCCCAGCAGAAATTACTTATTTTTCGAGACCCCGTTATAAGTTCTATCCATATATCGTCTGATCGCCAAGTCATACTTTACTCGATTGCATTTTATTGGAATTGAGATAATACCCCAGAGAAATTTGACTTTACTTTTTTGTTTCCGAAGTAACTCTCATCAACTAGCACTAGTTTGAGGTGAACTAGCACTAGTTTGATGTCAACCTTTAGGAGTAATTCATCAAATTGGTTAAATCTAAAATAATAACATACTCTTTATTTAATACGATCCCACTATACATATCGATATACATATAGATTCACCGACTACATTTCAGCCATCCAGAGATCCTGATCTATTTGAAAATTGCTAGAATTGATATATCCATATATCATGTTTCTGCGGGCATAAGAGTTTTTTCCTTTATGTTCGGTGGAAATCACATGTTATACTATATTCCAATAAATAGATATCCGTGTTATGATACAAGTCCACGTTTTCAAAAAAAAAATGGATGAGATTGGGTCCCAGCGGATCTAAACAATCTTGTTTTTTTGAACATGAAGAAATAAAGAAGCCATTGCAATTGCCGGAAAGACCAGGCCTACTAACGGCACAAAAATAGATGGAAGGTTCAAATTTGTCATAGAAGGGGTACCTCGATTTACTATTTGTATCTGTTATTATGTTATTATATAAATAAAGATATCTTGTAATAATTATAATTAAATTAAGAATTTGAATTCTAATTAGATAATATTTATTATTAATAGAATTTGAAGAATTTAAAATTCTTAGTATAGATCGAAGTATCGATATATCTAAATCTAACTGAGTACGTATAATAAGAATAAGTGCAAAGAATGTAGAACTGTAGAACTAAATAAATGGACTTATTCATCTCCTCCATGAGAAAGATATGTATGATAATGATAATAAACTTTATTATTTTTCTTCATTTCTTTGTCTTTTGTTCTTGTCTTCTAATTTTCTAAAAATAGATAAAGAGTTTTTTACCGATTATCGAAGGATTCGTTCGAATCCGACCCAACATGGATTTTTAGCTAAAATGGTTTTTCGGTAGATAGAGAAAGATACAAAACTCTATTATCTATATTGAAATTTCAAATTATATACCTAAGACAAGACCAAATTCGTTTTATTTTACTAATTTCACGAAAGGAAGAACTCACTCTTGGTGATAAAGGTTTCTTGATTCGTAATCAGGAATATAGGTCAAAAAAAGAGTTATCCTCAACTTTCGTTTTGATTCTTTCTACAATTCGATCTTCTATCACCAAAGAAAAGGCCATTATTATCTTATTTACTTTGATTCCGATAAACTAACTACTTTTTGCTACAAACACAAAAAAAATAATTGAACTTAGTGCTCTACTTGATTTTGCTTGACTTTTGATTCAAAGGAAAAAAGGCGTGGAGCTTAAATAACTCACTCAGAACGCTTTTTAAAAGATTACGTGGTACAATTAGGTCGAATAAACCCTTCTGGAATAAGTATTCAGCTGCTTGTGAACCTTCGGGTACTGTTTTATTCAATGTTTGTTCAATTACTCTTTTACCTGCAAATGCAATGTAGGCGTTGGGTTCGGCAATAATGATATCCCCCAACATACCAAAACTAGCTGTCACTCCACCAGTTGTCGGAGATGTAAGGATTGATACATAAAATAATTTTTTATTTAATTGATAATCATATAAAGCAGACGATATTTTAGCCATTTGCATCAAGCTCAAACTTCCTTCCTGCATGCGCGCCCCCCCAGAAGCACACACTATAATAAGAGGTAAATTTTGATTGGCAGCGTGTTCAATCAAACGGGTGATTTTCTCTCCGACTACGGATCCCATACTACCCCCCATAA